ATCAACACACGCTAGTGAACTCCATTTGTTAGAACAGCTTCCATTGAGTCTCTGCACCTATCCCTTTTTTCTCGCTTTCTAAACCGGGGTTTGTTCGCGTAAACAAGGATTTGGCTCAGGATTGCCCATTGTTAATTCCAGGGTTTCTCTGAATTTGAAAGTTATCACTTAGTAGGTTTCCATACCAAGGCTCAATCCAATTAAGTCCGTAGCGTCTACCAATTCCGCCATATCCCCTTTTTTATTTTTATTAGGATCTCATTATGATGTCTTTCCACTTTTTCTTATGCTGAAACCTTGGAATTCATTACATATAGATACTTTTTTCTTTGGTATCTTCTTTCATTTTTTTGAGCCCGACCCATATTGATTGAGTCTAATCAACAAAGATTCTATCATTTTTTTATTTGCAATTCAATATGGTTATATATTACATAACATATATATGTTCTTCCTTTTCTCATATTTGTCTTAAATTTGAAGAAATAGTCGAACGGTCGATTCTTTTTTTTTTTTTACTTTCATGAAAAGAAATTGATAATTATTATTAAAACTTAGAATTCTACAATGTGCAATGGAAAAAGATTTTAAGTCTACTTCGTAGATTTGAAATTCGAATAATTATAAAAAATTCTATTCGAATATTAATTCGAATAATTCTATAATATTAGAAATAAAAAGAAAAAAAAAAGTATAAAATAATAATAGCATGAGGTTAGAACAAAAAAACAAGAATTTCAAATCAGATATCATTTAACTAAAAAAAAAAAGATTTATGATCGAATTAAGATTTTCTTATTTAGAAACTAATAAAATGAAAATTAAAAAGTCGATATACTGCTATATTCTATTAATTAAGGTTATGTTTTATTTATTTAATGATATATTTATTTGAGCCCGCTTAGCTCAGAGGTTAGAGCATCGCATTTGTAATGCGATGGTCATCGGTTCGATTCCGATAGCCGGCTTTTCCATATTTTTTTCGTTTTTTTACATGATTTTTAATGCACTTTCAAAATCAAAGAAGATTGAAAAGACTTCTTTCAACTTTTTCCAAGAGTTACCACTCCATTTATATTATGTCATATAAACTTCCATATAGGAAGATATATTGGGTAAAAGAGTTAGATCTTTGCAAAATAAATAAAGAAAATAAAGAAAAATTTTTGTGATTTATTTGATTTATATATATTGTATATACAATAAAAAAAATCTGTATATTGAGAGAATATATCTTCTTACTCTTTGTATTCCAATAGTTTATTGGAGTGGATTTCACGTCATTTATCATTATCATTTAGTTCAGTTTTAATTTTGTTTAGTTTTGTACAATTTCAATAAAAAAGGAGTCTTTATGTCACGTTACCGAGGGCCTCGTTTTAAAAAAATACGCCGTCTGGGGGCTTTACCGGGACTAACTAGTAAAAGGCCTAAGGCAGGAAGCGATCTTAGAAACCAATCACGCTCCGGAAAAAAATCTCAATATCGTATTCGTTTAGAAGAAAAACAAAAATTGCGTTTTCATTATGGTCTTACAGAACGCCAATTACTTAAATATGTTCGTATCGCCGGAAAAGCCAAGGGGTCAACAGGTCAAGTTTTACTACAATTACTTGAAATGCGTTTGGATAACATCCTTTTTCGATTGGGTATGGCTTTGACTATTCCTCAAGCGCGCCAATTAGTTAACCATGGACATATTTTAGTTAATGGTCGTATAGTTGATATACCAAGTTATCGCTGCAAACCCCGAGATATTATTACAGTGAAGGATGAACAAAACTCTAGAACTTTGGTTCAAAATCTTCTTGATTCATCTGCCCCTGAGGAATTGCCAAACCATCTGACTCTTCACACATTCCAATATGAAGGGTTAGTCAATCAAATAATAGATAGGAAATGCGTCGGTTTGAAAATAAATGAATTGCTTGTCGTAGAATATTACTCTCGACAGACTTAATAAACCTAACTTAAGTAAAAAAAATAACTAAAAACAAGAGTTCGGACAACTCCGCTTTGCCCTCGTTTTTTATTAAAAAAAAAGGCACGCACAAGGTAAGGGATTTTGTCGGGGAATCTTTTTCCTATTCACGTATCATAGATTGGTAGGGAGATTTGGATCCCTTGTTTGCTCTTCCCAGCATTTTCCATATCAAAAAAATTAGGAATAAAGAATCTATTTCAAAATCAAAACAAGGTAGATTTTATATCTATTCTTTTTTATTTGATTTGATACATTGTGGTCAATCACGTACGATTGGTGAATTAGTTGAAAGTAAGGAAAGAGAGGGATTCGAACCCTCGGTAAACAAAAGTCTACATAACAGTTCCAATGTTACGCCTTCAACCACTCGGCCATCTCTCCGACATCAGGATTATGACTGAGTACCTGGGTGAATAGCGAGTTATTCATCGTTTTTTAGATTATGGTTAATAGATCCCTTTTTTGACCGGAAAAATTGGAATTGGAAGTAGATAGAAGGTTTTTTTTTATGAGTCCGCTTTTATGTGAGTTCGTACTATACAATTCCTTTGTTTGTGAGAAAATTTTCTTACAAAAGAAAAGGTAAAGGAAATAAAAAGAGTTATAGAATGGATTACTACCTATGCCAAGATCGCGTATAAATGGAAATTTTATTGATAAAACCTTTACAATTGTAGCCGATATCTTATTACGAGTCATTCCGACAACTTCCGGAGAAAAAGAGGCATTTACTTATTACAGAGATGGTGCGATTTGATTATCATTATTTTTTTTATTTCTCGCCGATTTGGAATAGAAAGAAACACGAGTATTGAAAAAAAAATCTACGCTTTTGAAGGTGAAGTTTAGAATATAAAAAAAGCAATCCCTTCTGTCATGTATCCACGATTAATGCAGCCTTAGATGCTTCAATTGTGAATTCTAGTATTGAGCAAAAGGTTTTTACCTATGGTTCGGTTCCCGTATTAGAGATCAATCCTACTACACTAATACAATATACGAATAGGAGGCATCGGGGAAGAAGCACTACGCCGAGAAATCAACAACACGAAAACTTTCTTCAAAATGATTCCCTTTCTTCTTCTTCTTTTGGATTGGGACTAATTAAAATGGTTGGAACAATAAACATCCATCTCGTTCGTACTTTGGATACCCGTATAACCATTGAAGACTGTTGAAGTGACTAATTCCTGGAAATTTAGGGGCGTTGAGAACAAAGAAATTTTTAGAGTTTCCTTTTTTATTTTTATCTAGCATGAACCCACTTGGTAGTAAGAAAAGATCTTTTGCAAGAAGGTTGGCTAGGGATTTCTTGTAAAAACATTAGCCCCGCTTAGTTCATAATGACATCACTTTTTTCCATATATTATTTTCATTATGCACCTAAAGGAGGAGCCGTATGAGATGAAAATCTCACATACGGTTCTGAAACGGAGAATTCGTTAAAGCGAATGACGACCGTAACGGATGTCGGCTCAATCTGAAGGAAATTATGCGGAAGCATTACAGAATTATTATGAAGCTATGCGACTAGAAATTGACCCCTATGATCGAAGTTATATACTCTATAATATAGGCCTTATCCACACAAGTAATGGGGAACATACCAAAGCTTTAGAATATTATTTTCGGGCATTAGAACGAAACCCCTTTTTACCACAAGCTTTTAATAATATGGCTGTGATCTGTCATTACGTGCGACTATCTCCACTATAGAAAAAAAGAACGAACAGCTAGTCAATGAAATACTAGAAACAAAAAAAAGGCTTTCTACATAAGCATCGTCCAAAACGATTTTTTATCAGCTGTAGCAAATAAATAAACTTCATAGGTCGAAATATGAAGTGAAGACTAGATATGCCTAAATACTTTCTTTCTATGGATAAAAAAAGATTTAATTGATAGAGGAAGCACCGTAAAGATCAATTGGAAAGGTTTTGGACCGATACAACAAAAGCTGTTTATTTATATCATAATATGAGATAAATCTTAGGAATCTACTTATGTAATAGAGTAGATCCCCTAAGGTATTGAGCAGCGGTGTAGCATCAGATCCTAAAGACAGTAAGTCTTTTTCTTTTTTATGAAGTATGAAAAAAAGTCTTTTTCAAAGATTCTATATAAATTTTTATCTGAAAGCGGGATAGTTACCTTTCAGAAAATTCTAATATCTAATAACAGTGGATATGCCTTTTTTTTCTGAAGGTAGGAGAAAAGATAAAACTTATTATATTAATTAATATATTAATTAAATCAAAATGAAAGTTTGAAACTCATGTAATTACTCTCTTTTGTTTAATCCAAGAAAAACCAAATATCTATAAGGAATCTCATTCAATTAGACATTCAATTAGATATAAAGTTAAAGTGGGTTAAAGTTAAAAAACTGGTACACCAAAACAAAAGAGTTGGTTGTCGAGCCGTATGAGGTAGGAAACTCTCAAGTACGGTTCTCAGGGAGGGAATTGACCCGCCTATTCCGACCGTGGAGAACAGGCCATTCAACAAGGAGATTCTGAAATGGCGGAGGCTTGGTTTGCTCAAGCCGCTGAGTATTGGAAACAGGCTATAACGCTTACTCCTGGTAATTATATTGAAGCACAGAATTGGTTGACGATCACGAGGCGCTTCGAATAAGAACTTTCCCTTTGTTTCTTTTTTTTTATTCTATATATATCTTTATTTGTTTTTACAATTAATCGTTTTTTAGTTTCTTGGCCCTCTCGGTCAAATAAAATAGATTCTTTTTTTAGAAGAACCAATCAAAGAAAAAAAATTCCATTATATCCTTTTCTCATCTCAAATCGTTCTATTTCATCTGGTAGTCTCTAGGGGTAAGTAGTACATGAATATGAGAATATCTATATATCTAGTTTTTTCTATTTTTTCTTTTCGACTATTAAAATAAAACCAATAAAAGAGATTTTAAAATGACTAAATATGAATACTAGAATGTTTCTTAGTAATGACTAAATAAGCGTTTATTGAAATAGGATAATATCCTCTATAAAAAAAT